TGGTTAGCTACTTCTCATTTTGTTCTAGGATTCTTCCTATTCGTAGGTCATTTATGGCATGCAGGAAGGGCTCGTGCAGCTGCTGCCGGATTTGAAAAAGGAATTGATCGTGATTTTGAACCTGTTCTTTCCATGACTCCTCTTAACTGAGATAGAGATCCAATGCTTGAAGTAGGAATCAATTTGATTCCACCAAACCTAATATGTACGGTGGATCAAGTCCTATTTAAAAAGGATTCCTTCTTCCTTTCTTTTCAACTCATTTCTATTTCTCTCTTCTAATCTATTTCTTTTCTGGCTCGGCTATCCCATTTAGCCGAGCCATTTCCTTTTATGCTACTCAGCCGGGCAAAACCAATAAAAAAAAGAAACGCAACAAATTTATTCGCCGAGAAAAGGAGAGAGAGGGATTCGAACCCTCGATAGTTCTTTGTTTCGAACTATACCGGTTTTCAAGACCGGGGCTATCAACCACTCGGCCATCTCTCCGAAAGAAAATTTCTATTTTCTTTTTATCCCATATTTGATTTTTATTCCACCCAATAGAACCCGAACATGGACATATGAGTTGATACCATTACTATCTATAGAAAGATATCGGGTGTAAATCTATAGGTCTATCTATCTGTATATATATAATACAGATGCATGATCCAGCAAGCGTGCCCTCTGTTTTATAAAGTAAAAAAAAATGACCCTGGTTCCGTGCCCGAATAAAGCGACAAGGGGTGGTAATAAGTCATATAGAATCAATGATGAATTCATGGTAAAATCTTTCCATGATGCATTTTTTTTATTTTTGGCTGATAATGATAAAGATATCAAATGGTATAATTCTTTTGTTGGTAGATTGGAGGATTAGAAACATGACTATTGCTTTCCAGTTGGCTGTTTTTGCATTAATTGTTACTTCATTAATCTTACTGATTAGTGTACCTGTCGTATTTGCTTCTCCTGAGGGTTGGTCGGGTAACAAAAATGTTGTATTTTCCGGTACATCATTGTGGATTGGATTAGTCTTTCTGGTGGGTATCCTTAATTCTCTCATCTCTTGAACCTATTCGTTCTAGATCCAAAAATGAAATGACCCCTCCCTCCGAATTCCTTCAGGTTGTGAGACACATTAAAATTCAATATAAGTCCCAAAAATGCAAATAACGAAAAAGAAAAAATTAGAAAAATTAAAAGTAGAGGGAGGGGACAAACTTTTGTGTATTTGTATTGTAAAAATATGTAAAAATGGAAATAAAAAATATACTAAATACATATTTAGTTATTAAGTATCTATTATAAGACGTTTTGAAATAAGAATTATCTAAATATTATAGAAATTCGAAATTATATAAATAATATAAATATATATATATAATTATATATAATGCGGATATGGTCGAATGGTAAAATTTCTCTTTGCCAAGGAGAAGATGCGGGTTCGATTCCCGCTATCCGCCCAGGATAATGGGGAAATATATTAAATTCAATCTATTTTATTTATATTTAATAGATAAAGCATTACATTAATTAAGTTAACTATATAAGTATAGTTGACCGCAGTAGTCTAGTGATTCTACTCTTCCCTTTCTTTCCCCCCCCCAAAAAACGGTAATTAATTATTCGGTTTTTTTGTCGAAAAAAATGTTGCGGAGACGGGATTTGAACCCGTGACCTCAAGGTTATGAGCCTTGCGAGCTACCACGCTGCTCTACCCCGCGATGAAGAGACGAACTGAGAATTAATAGACAAACAGGGATTGAATGCGCCCCTCTACCATATCTGTACAAATAGAATAGTCCATTTATACAGAATGGTAAAGAGGACCTCTATGATCGATGATCATAGAAATTAATAGAAAAATGAAAGGACATTTTAATCCTTACCAACTTGATCTTGTTGCCCCGGGCAACAAACATGCATGAACCATTTCGCGAAGTACGTGTCCGGATAACCCAAAGTCTCGATAGTTAGCTCTCGGTCTTCCGGTCGAAAAACAACGTCGATGAAGGCGTGTAGGTGCACTATTACGTGGTGGAGATTGTAACTTTCCATGAATTTCCCATTTCTCGCTCAACGACGGAACTTTGCTTATTTCTTTTTTTGAGGATCGACGAATCAAATGATATTTTTTTTCCAATTTTTGTCTCTTCTTCTCCCTCTGAATCAAACTTTTTCTTGCCATAATGGTTCAATTCCTATTAGTATCAATGATACAAGTCAGATCCTAGATGTAGAAATATAAGAAGGTAGATCCTTTCTCCATTGAAAGAAATTATATTCTCGCGGATACACCCCCTAAAATAAAGAATTAACCAAACTTGCCCGATGTAGAGGCAATCAAGAAAGCTGCATAAGTAAATATATAACCGACAGAAAAGTGGGCTAATCCAACTAATCTCGCTTGTACAATAGAAAGAGCGACCGGTTTATCTCTCCATCGAATCAAATTAGCTAAAGGTGTGCGTTCATGAGCCCAGGCTAAAGTTTCAATCAATTCTTGCCAATA